GTTAATGTAGCTTAAATTATACAAAGCAAGGCACTGAAAATGCCTAGATGAGTTTTTACTCCATAAACACATAGGTTTGGTCCTAGCCTTATTATTAATTATCAGCAAGCCTACACATGCAAGTAACCGCATACCAGTGAGAATGCCCTTTAGATATCCTTAATTACACTCATTATCAACAGGAGCAGGTATCAAGCACACTAATATAGCAGCTCATGACACCTTGCTAAACCACTCCCCCACGGGTTACAGCAGTGACAAAACTTAAGCAATAAACGAAAGTTTGACTAAGTTATACTGATAAAATTAAGGGTTGGTAAATTTCGTGCCAGCCACCGCGGTCATACGATTAACCCAAATTAATAATTTACGGCGTAAAGTGTGTTTAAGACAAACTACAAATAAAGTTAAATTTTATCTAAGCTGTAAAAAGCTCCAGCTAAAAATAAAATAACCCACGAAAGTGACTTTAATACTTCTGAAGCCACGACAGCCAAGATCCAAACTGGGATTAGATACCCCACTATGCTTGGCCCTAAACTTAAGTAATTCAACAATGAACAATATTACTCGCCAGAGGACTACAAGCAATAGCTTAAAACTCAAAGGACTTGGCGGTGCTTTATATCCACCTAGAGGAGCCTGTTCTATAATCGATAAACCCCGTTAAACCTCACCCCCTCTTGCTAATTCAACCTATATACCGCCATCCTCAGCAAACCCTATCAAGGCCATAAAGTAAGCATAATCATATGACATAAAAACGTTAGGTCAAGGTGTAGTCTATGAGGTGGAAAGAAATGGGCTACATTTTCTTACAACAGAACAATAATTACAGTAATCTTTATGAAACGAAAGACCAAAGGAGGATTTAGCAGTAAGTTAAGAATAGAGTGCTTAACTGAATAAGGCCATGAAGCGCGCACACACCGCCCGTCACCCTCCTCAAATTCAACCTATGCATTCCCTAATAATAACCTTTAATTTATAAGAGGAGACAAGTCGTAACAAGGTAAGCGTACTGGAAAGTGTGCTTGGAATATTCAAAGCGTAGCTTAATGCAAAGCACCCGGCTTACACCCAGAAGATTTCACAACAATGTGACCGCTTTGAAGCTAATCTTAGCCTGATTACACCCTACTTCGCAACAAATTTATACCCTTTAACCAAAACATTTACCATAATAAATAACAGTATAGGAGATAGAAATTATATTCAGCGCTATAGAGAGCAGTACCGCAAGGGAAAAATGAAAGAACTAAACCTAAAGTGTAAAAAAGCAAAGCTAAACCCTTGTACCTTTTGCATAATGACTTAACTAGAACAATTTGACAAGAAGAACCTCAGTCAAGGAACCCGAAACCAGACGAGCTACTCATAAACAGCTATCAAGAGCACACTCATCTATGTGGCAAAATAGTGAGAAGATTTATAAGTAGAGGTGAAAGGCCTATCGAGCCTGGTGATAGCTGGTTATCCAGAAAAGAATTTTAGTTCAACTTTAAATTAACCTAAAGTGATCTATTAAACCTCATGTTAATTTAATTGTTATTCTAAAGAGGGACAGCTCTTTAGACCAGGCTACAACCTTTAGTATAGAGTAAACAATATCAATACCATAGTTGGCCCAAAAGCAGCCATCAATTAAGAAAGCGTTCAAGCTCAACACATAATAATTACTTAATTCAATAAATATAAATACACCTCCTACTAACCAACTGGATTAATCTATTATCTTATAGAAGCAATACTGTTAATATGAGTAACAAGAATATTAATTCTCCTAGCATAAGCTTATGCCAGACCGGATACCCACTGGTAATTAACAACCAGATAAAGATACACATTCTACAAGCCCTTTATCTCAAATAACTGTTAACCCAACACAGGCGTGCATTAAGGAAAGATCTAAGAAAGTAAAAGGAACTTGGCAAAACTTAACCCCGCCTGTTTACCAAAAACATCACCTCCAGCCTATTAAATATTGGAGGCACTGCCTGCCCAGTGACACATGTTCAACGGCCGCGGTATCCTGACCGTGCAAAGGTAGCATAATCACTTGTTCTTTAATTAAGGACTTGAATGAATGGCTGCACGAGGGTTCAACTGTCTCTTACTTTTAATCAGTGAAATTGACCTTCCCGTGAAGAGGCGGGAATAAATCAATAAGACGAGAAGACCCTATGGAGCTTAAATAATATAATCCAAATAAATATAATCAAATCTAATAAAGTCATAAAATAATAACTATTTATGGGTTAGAAATTTCGGTTGGGGTGACCTCGGAGCATAATATAACCTCCGAACAATTCTAACTTAGACCAAACCAGTCAAAGTATATAAATAATACACTAATTGACCCAAACTATTTGATCAATGGAACAAGTTACCCTAGGGATAACAGCGCAATCCTATTATAGAGTCCATATCGACAATAGGGTTTACGACCTCGATGTTGGATCAAGACACCCTAATGGTGCAGCCGCTATTAACGGTCCGTTTGTTCAACGGTTAAAGTCTTACGTGATCTGAGTTCAGACCGGAGTAATCCAGGTCGGTTTCTATCTATTTAATTTTTCTCCTAGTACGAAAGGACAAGAGAATAAAGGACCAACTCAAACTTAGTGTCCTAAACATAATAGATGTAACAAACTTAATCTAATATGTTAACTAATATATTACCCAAGATAAGGGTTAGTTAAGATGGCAGAGCCCGGTAATTGCATAAAACTTAAACCTTTATTATCAGAGGTTCAACTCCTCTTCTTAACACTAATGTTTATAATCAATTTACTCCTACTCATTATTCCTATTATTCTAGCCATAGCATTCTTTACCCTAATTGAACGAAAAATTTTAGGCTATATACAACTCCGAAAAGGACCCAATATCGTAGGCCCACATGGTTTACTACAACCATTTGCTGACGCGGTAAAATTATTTATTAAAGAACCACTACGACCACTAGCCTCTTCTATATCACTTTATACCGTTGCACCAACCTTAGCACTATCAATCGCACTAATTATGTGAATTCCTATGCCATTTCCACTACCTCTAATCAACATAAATATGGGACTCTTATTTATACTAGCTACATCAAGTCTAGCAGTATATTCAATCCTATGATCTGGATGAGCATCCAATTCAAAATACGCTCTAATCGGAGCCCTACGAGCAGTAGCACAGACAATTTCATATGAAGTAACCCTTGCTATTATTCTCCTATCAATTATTCTAATAAGTGGGTCATTTACCCTCTCTAACCTAATCACAACTCAAGAATATCTCTGATTAATTATCCCATCATGACCATTGACCATAATATGATTCATTTCCACCTTAGCAGAAACAAACCGAGCCCCATTCGATTTAACAGAAGGAGAGTCCGAATTAGTATCAGGGTTTAACGTTGAATATGCCGCAGGACCATTCGCCCTATTTTTTATAGCTGAGTACACAAACATTATCATAATAAACGCTTTAACCACAATTATTTTTTTAGGTACACTATACAACCCCCACATACCAGAACTATATACAACAAATTTCGCTACCAAAACCCTTTTATTAGCTATATTATTTTTATGAGTACGAGCATCTTACCCACGATTCCGATATGACCAACTTATACACCTACTATGAAAAAATTTCCTCCCCTTAACATTATCATTATGCATATGGTACATCTCCCTACCTATCTCAACATCAAGTATTCCTCCACAAATATAGAAACATGTCTGATAAAAGAATTACTTTGATAGAGTAAATAATAGAGGTTTAAATCCTCTTGTTTCTAGAGTAATAGGCATTGAACCTATTCCTAAGGATTCAAAATCCACCGTGCAACCAATATACACCATACTCTACTTACACAGTAAGGTCAGCTAAATAAGCTATCGGGCCCATACCCCGAAAATGTTGGTTTAAACCCTTCCCGTACTAATTAAACCTCCAATCCTCATAATTATTATAACAACAATTTTTATAGGCACCATACTTACAATAGTCAGCTCACACTGACTTCTAATCTGAATTGGGTTAGAAATTAATATATTAGCAATTATTCCAATTCTAACAAAAAATCCAAAACCACGATCCACAGAAGCAGCCACCAAGTATTTCCTTACACAAGCAACAGCCTCTATACTTCTAATATTTACTATTGTATTTAATGCTATATACTCAGGCCAATGAACTATCACCAATATTAACTCTAATAATATATTAACCTCCTTTACAATAATTATTGCTCTAACAATAAAATTAGGAATAACCCCTTTCCACTTCTGAGTCCCCGAAGTCACACAAGGAGTTTCATTAATAACAGGCATATTATTATTAACATGACAAAAACTAGCCCCTATCTCCATTATAATTCAAATATTCCCTTCAATTAACCTAAATATCCTCATATTAATTGCTCTACTATCAGTCCTGGCCGGCGGCTGAGGAGGACTAAACCAAACTCAACTACGAAAAATCCTAGCATACTCATCAATCGCACATATAGGATGGATAATAGCCATTCTTATATTCTGCCCATCCATAACTACACTAAACCTTTTTATTTATCTAATATTAACAATTACTATATTTATGATACTAAATATAAATATAAACACAACCACTTTAACCTTGTCAAACCTATGAAGCAAATCACCAGCAATTACTACAATAATTTTAATTTCTCTACTATCCCTAGGAGGCCTACCTCCTCTTACAGGTTTTCTTCCCAAATGAGTTATCATTCAAGAACTTACAAAAAACAATAACACCATTATAGCTACAATAATAGCTATCATAGCACTCCTAAACTTATATTTTTATATACGACTAATTTATTCTACTTCCCTAACCTTATTTCCAACACCTAATAACATCAAAATAAAATGACAATTCCAACTAAAAAAACGATATTTACTCCTATCACCACTAATTACCCTTTCCACTTTATCTCTTCCATTATCACCAATATTCTCAATCCTAAATTAGAAATTTAGGTTAAGTAGACCAAGAGCCTTCAAAGCCCTAAGAAAGTATATTATTACTTAATTTCTGCAATTAAGGACTGCAAGAATCTATCCTACATCAGCTGAATGCAAATCAACTACTTTAATTAAGCTAAGTCCTCACTAGATTGGTGGGCTATAACCCCACGAAACTTTAGTTAACAGCTAAACACCCTAATCAACTGGCTTCAATCTACTTCTCCCGCCGCTCAGGAAAAAAAGGCGGGAGAAGCCCCGGCAGAATTGAAGCTGCTTCTTTGAATTTGCAATTCAATATGAAATTTCACCTCAGAGCTTGGTAAAAAGAGGACTCAACCTCTGTCTTTAGATTTACAGTCTAATGCTTACTCAGCCATTTTACCTTATACTTATGTTCATTAACCGTTGGTTCTACTCAACAAACCACAAAGACATCGGAACCCTTTACCTTCTATTTGGAGCTTGAGCCGGAATAGTAGGGACAGCCCTCAGCCTTCTCATCCGCGCAGAACTCGGCCAACCAGGAGCTCTACTAGGTGATGATCAAATTTATAACGTAATTGTAACTGCCCACGCATTTGTCATAATTTTCTTTATAGTAATACCAATTATGATTGGAGGTTTTGGTAACTGATTAATTCCGCTGATAATTGGGGCTCCAGACATGGCATTTCCACGAATAAATAATATAAGTTTCTGACTTTTGCCACCATCCTTTCTACTTCTTCTCGCCTCTTCAATAGTGGAAGCAGGTGCAGGTACTGGATGAACAGTATATCCCCCTTTAGCAGGGAATTTAGCTCACGCAGGAGCATCAGTAGACCTAACTATTTTTTCTTTACATCTGGCCGGTGTATCTTCAATTTTAGGGGCTATCAACTTTATTACTACAGTAATTAATATGAAACCCCCAGCTATATCACAGTATCAAACCCCTTTATTTGTATGATCAGTAGTGATCACTGCTGTACTTTTACTTCTATCCCTACCAGTATTGGCAGCAGGGATTACTATACTCTTAACTGATCGAAACCTCAATACTACCTTCTTTGACCCTGCAGGAGGGGGTGATCCTATCTTATATCAACATTTATTCTGATTCTTTGGGCACCCCGAAGTATATATCCTGATTCTTCCAGGCTTTGGCATAATTTCTCATATTGTCACTTACTATTCAGGTAAAAAAGAACCATTCGGATACATGGGCATAGTCTGAGCCATAATATCTATTGGTTTCTTAGGGTTTATTGTATGAGCCCACCACATGTTTACTGTAGGAATAGATGTTGATACCCGTGCATATTTTACATCTGCCACTATGATTATTGCAATTCCTACCGGTGTAAAAGTTTTTAGCTGATTAGCCACTCTGCACGGAGGCAATATTAAATGATCACCCGCTATACTATGGGCACTAGGATTTATCTTTCTTTTCACAGTAGGGGGCTTAACAGGAATTGTACTCGCTAATTCATCACTAGACATTGTACTTCATGATACATACTACGTAGTAGCTCACTTCCATTATGTATTATCAATAGGAGCAGTATTCGCTATTATAGGAGGCTTCGTACACTGATTTCCTTTATTCTCAGGCTACACTCTAGATGACTCCTGAGCCAAAATTCACTTCGCAATTATATTTGTAGGCGTAAACATAACATTTTTTCCCCAACATTTTTTAGGATTAGCAGGTATGCCTCGACGTTACTCTGATTATCCTGACGCATACACTATATGAAACACAGTTTCATCTATTGGCTCTTTCATCTCTTTAACAGCAGTAATATTAATGATTTTCATAATCTGAGAAGCTTTTTCATCAAAACGTGAAGTTTATATAGTAGACCTAACTCCAACAAATCTAGAATGACTTCATGGCTGCCCCCCACCTTATCATACATTTGAAGAACCTGCCTATGTAAAAGCTTCATTAAGAAAGGAAGGAATTGAACCCCCTATAATCGGTTTCAAGCCAACCACATAACCATTATGACTTTCTCCATAGAAGATATTAGTAAAATTATTACATAACTTTGTCAAAGTTAACTTATAGGTTAAATCCCTATATATCTTTATGGCCCACCCAGCCCAATTAGGATTCCAAGACGCCGCTTCCCCAATCATGGAAGAACTTATATATTTTCACGACCATACCCTTATAATTGTATTCTTAATCAGCTCATTAGTTCTATATATCATTTCCCTTATACTTACTACGGAACTCACTCATACAAGCACCATAGACGCTCAAGAAGTGGAAACAGTATGAACAATCTTACCAGCAGTTATTTTAATCCTTATTGCCCTTCCATCATTACGCATTTTATACATAATGGATGAAATTACAACCCCCTCCCTAACTCTTAAAACTATAGGTCATCAATGATATTGAAGCTATGAATATACAGACTATGAAAGCCTATGCTTTGACTCATACATAACCCCTCCATTAGAGCTCGATCCAGGAGAACTACGATTACTAGAAGTGGATAACCGAGTAGTACTACCAACAGAAATATCTATTCGTATACTCATCTCTTCAGAAGACGTACTACATTCATGAACTGTACCATCTTTAGGTGTAAAAACAGATGCTATCCCAGGACGCCTAAATCAAGCAACCTTAATAACTTCTCGTCCAGGAATCTACTACGGTCAATGCTCAGAAATCTGTGGTGCAAACCACAGCTTTATACCAATTGTGCTAGAACTAGTTCCACTAAAGCATTTTGAAGAGTGACTACTATCTACACTGTAATATCACTGTGAAGCTAATAAGCATTAACCTTTTAAGTTAAAGATTGAAAGTCCTTAAATCTTTCCATAGTGAAATGCCACAACTAGATACATCGACATGACTGATCACAATCCTATCCATAATTATGACTCTATTTATTATTTTTCAATTAAAAATCTCAAAATTCAATTTTCCCTCAGGTCCTAAGCCTAAAAATAACAAAAAATATCAATTTATAAACCCTTGAGAAACAAAATGAACGAAAATTTATTCGCCTCATTCATTACCCCAACAATCGTAGGAATTCCCGTTGTAATTTTTATCATCATATTTCCGAGTATCTTTTTCCATAAACCCTATCGTCTCATTGGTAATCGACTAATATCCTTACAACAATGATTAATTAAATTAGTACTTAAACAAATAATAGCAATACACAATATCAAGGGACGAACCTGATCACTTATACTAATGTCACTAATCCTATTTATTGGCTCTACAAATCTACTAGGCCTTTTACCTCACTCATTTACTCCTACCACCCAACTGTCTATAAATCTAGGTATAGCTATCCCCCTATGAGCAGCTGCAGTAATTACAGGTTTTCGTCACAAAATAAAAGCATCCCTAGCCCATTTCTTACCTCAAGGTACACCCATTCCTCTCATCCCCATACTAATTATCATTGAGACTATTAGTCTTTTCATCCAACCTATGGCTTTAGCCGTTCGACTAACAGCCAATATTACAGCGGGCCACCTACTAATCCACCTAATCGGCGGAGCTACCATAGTACTAACTTCAATCAGCCCAACCATCTCCTCAATCACATTCATCATCTTAACTCTTCTCACAATCCTTGAATTTGCTGTTGCCCTTATTCAAGCATACGTTTTTACCTTATTAGTAAGCCTCTATTTACATGATAACACCTAATGACCCACCAAACCCATGCCTACCATATAGTTAATCCTAGTCCATGACCTCTTACAGGAGCTTTCTCTGCTCTGCTAATAACATCCGGGCTTGCTATGTGATTCCATTTCAACTCAACCACTCTTCTGTCACTAGGTATATTAACCAATTTACTAACAATATATCAATGATGACGAGACATTGTACGAGAAGGCACATTCCAAGGACACCATACCTCTACCGTTCAAAAAGGACTGCGATACGGAATAATTCTCTTCATTATTTCTGAAGTTTTCTTTTTCGCTGGTTTCTTCTGAGCTTTTTATCATTCAAGTTTAGCCCCTACTCCAGAACTAGGTGGTTGCTGACCTCCAACAGGTGTTAATCCTCTTAACCCCTTAGAAGTTCCTTTGCTAAATACGGCTGTCCTCTTAGCCTCAGGAGTAACTATTACATGAGCTCATCACAGCTTAATAGAAGGTGATCGCATAAGTATACTACAATCCTTGCTTATCACCATTACTTTAGGCATTTACTTCACACTTTTACAAGCCTCAGAATACTTCGAAACGCCATTCACAATTTCAGATGGAGTTTATGGCTCAACATTTTTTATAGCTACAGGATTTCACGGATTACACGTTATTATTGGATCCACCTTCCTTACCATTTGCTTTTTTCGTCAATTAAAATTCCACTTTACTTCTAGCCATCACTTCGGCTTTGAAGCCGCAGCCTGATACTGACATTTCGTAGATGTAGTTTGACTGTTCCTTTACGTATCAATCTACTGATGAGGATCATATTCTTTTAGTATTAATTAGTACAGTTGACTTCCAATCAATTAGCTTCGGCATAAACCCGAAAAAGAATAATTAATCTCCCATTAACTCTTATAATTGACATTACCTTAGTCCTAGTACTTGTCACAATCGCATTCTGATTGCCCCAATTAAATATATACGCAGAAAAAAATAACCCTTATGAATGCGGTTTTGACCCTATAGGGTCTGCTCGTTTACCATTCTCCATAAAATTTTTTCTGGTAGCAATTACATTTCTTCTATTTGACCTAGAAATCGCACTCCTTCTACCACTTCCATGAGCATCCCAATCAAATAATCTTAAAATCACAGTAACAATAGCCCTCATACTAATTATTATTTTGGCCTTAGGACTCATTTACGAATGATTACAAAAAGGATTAGAATGAGAAGAATAACAATGGTAATTAGTTTAAACTAAAACAACTGATTTCGACTCACTAGATTATGATATATCATAATTACCAATGTGCCATCAATCTCCATTAACATCAACTTAGCTTTTGCTACCGCCCTACTAGGTATGCTAATATTTCGCTCCCATATAATATCATCCCTACTCTGTTTAGAAGGCATAATATTATCAATATTTATTTTAAGTACCTTAACCATTCTAAATATGCAATTTACAATATCTTTTACCATACCCATTTTACTATTAGTTTTCGCAGCCTGTGAAGCCGCCATCGGCTTAGCCCTATTAGTTATAGTATCAAATAACTATGGTCTAGACTATATTCAAAATCTCAACCTCCTTCAATGCTAAAAATCATTATCCCAACAATTATACTATTTCCAGTAATCTGATATTCCAATGGTAACATAATCTGAATTAACACAACTTCCTACAGTCTAATAATTAGCCTTATAACTCTACCCCTATTAAATCAAACTGAAAACAATAGCAATAACTTCTCACTTATATTCTTCTCTGACTCACTATCTTCACCCCTTCTAATATTAACAGTATGACTACTCCCATTAATAATTATAGCTAGTCAACACCACCTTACAAAAGAACCTTTAATACGAAAAAAATTATACTTATCTATACTAACTTTTTTACAAATATTTTTGATTATAACATTTACAGCAACTGAATTAATCTTATTCTATATTCTCTTTGAAGCCACATTAATCCCAACCCTTATTATTATTACCCGATGAGGTAACCAGACAGAACGTCTAAACGCAGGCCTATACTTCCTATTTTATACTCTAATTGGATCCCTGCCATTATTAGTAGCACTAATTTATGTACAAAATTCCCTAGGATCACTAAATTATTTAGTAATAAACATATGATCTCAAGATATATCCAGCCTATGATCTAGCAATCTACTATGATTAGCATGCATTATAGCATTTATAGTTAAGATACCTTTATATGGCCTACACCTATGATTACCCAAAGCACACGTAGAAGCCCCCATTGCCGGATCCATAGTCCTTGCAGCCGTATTACTAAAATTAGGTGGTTATGGCATACTACGCCTCACCATAATTTTAAATCCAACAACAAAAATCATAGCGTACCCTTTTATTATATTATGCCTATGAGGTATAATTATAACCAGCTCAATTTGCCTACGACAAACAGACCTAAAATCATTAATCGCTTATTCATCAGTCAGCCACATAGCATTAGTCATCGTAGCAATCCTCATACAAACACCATGAAGTTTTATAGGTGCTACAGCCCTTATAGTTGCACATGGCTTAACATCATCAATATTATTCTGTCTCGCAAATTCGAACTACGAACGAATTCATAGCCGAACAATACTATTAGCACGAGGACTTCAGGCCTTTCTACCTCTAATAGCCACCTGATGATTATTAGCCAGCCTAACTAATCTGGCTCTACCACCGTTCATTAATCTGATTGGAGAATTATTCGTAATTATAGCCTCTTTTTCATGATCAAATCTTACAATTATTATAACAGGCCTTAATATACTTATTACTGCCCTTTATTCTCTCTATATACTTACCATAACACAACGAGGTAAATTTACATATCACATCTATAATATTAAACCTTCATACACACGAGAAAATACCCTAATATCTATACATATATTACCCCTTATTATATTAACCTTTAATCCAAAAATTATTATAGGATTAACATATTGTAAATATAGTTTAAACAAAACCCTAGATTGTGAATCTAACAATGAAGACTCAAACCCTTCTATTTACCAAAAGAGAGTACAATAATAGAACTGCTAATTCTATTTCCCATATATAAAAATATGGCTCCCTTGACTTTTAAAGGATAGGAGTTATCCGTTGGTCTTAGGAGCCAAAAAATTGGTGCAACTCCAAATAAAAGTAATAAACCTATTCACCTTGTTTATATTAATTACATTAATTATTCTCTCTTTACCCCTAATAATCAACACACTAAATATTCACAAAAACATACCCTATACATTATACGTAAAGCTATCAATCGCATGCGCATTTATTACCAGCACTATCCCTACAACATTATTTATTTTCTCAGGACAAGAAGCAATTATTTCCAACTGACATTGAATAATTATCCAAACCCTAAAATTAACCCTCAGCTTCAAATTAGATTATTTCTCAATACTATTTATCCCAGTGGCACTATTTGTTACTTGATCAATTATAGAATTTTCAATATGATATATACACGCTGACCCTAACATTAACCAATTCTTCAAGTATTTACTCATATTCCTTATCACTATACTCATTTTAGTAACCGCTAACAACCTATTTCAACTATTTATTGGATGAGAAGGTGTAGGAATTATATCCTTTTTATTAATTGGATGATGGTATGGACGAACAGACGCTAATACAGCAGCTCTTCAAGCAATCATGTATAATCGTATCGGAGACATTGGATTCATTCTAACTATGGCATGATTTCTCATGTATTCTAATACATGAGAATTTCAACAATTATTTATATTAGATAATAACCTAAGTATACTACCACTAGTTGGTTTACTAATCGCAGCCACAGGAAAATCAGCCCAATTTGGCTTACATCCTTGACTTCCTTCAGCAATAGAAGGACCAACCCCCGTTTCAGCCCTACTCCACTCCAGCACTATAGTAGTTGCAGGTATCTTCCTCCTAATTCGATTTCACCCTTTAATAGAAAATAATGACAACATCCAAACACTAATACTATGTTTAGGTGCTATTACAACACTATTCACAGCAATCTGTGCCCTAACACAAAATGACATTAAAAAAATTGTAGCCTTTTCTACCTCAAGTCAATTAGGTCTAATAATAGTTACCATAGGAATCAACCAACCGTATCTAGCTTTCCTACATATTTGTAATCATGCTTTCTTCAAAGCAATACTATTTATATGCTCTGGCTCTATTATTCATAACCTAAATGACGAACAAGATATCCGAAAAATAGGAGGATTATTTAAAGCCATACCATTTACCTCATCTTCTCTTATTATCGGAAGCCTAGCCCTTACAGGTATACCCTTTCTCACCGGCTTTTACTCAAAAGACCTAATCATTGAAGCAGCAAATACTTCTAACACCAACGCCTGAGCCCTCATTATTACACTCATTGCTACTTCCCTAACAGCCGTTTACAGCACCCGAATTATCTTCTATGCACTACTAGGACAACCACGATTTACTTCTATATCAATTATTAACGAAAATAACCCCCTGCTAATTAATCCTATTAAACGTTTAATAGTCGGTAGTATTTTCGCCGGATTTTTCCTATCTTTTAACATCTTACCTACAAACATTCCTCAAATAACAATACCTACATATTTAAAATTAATAGCCATAACAGTAACCCTTTTAGGTTTTATATTAGCAATAGAACTAAACATCATAACAAATAATCTCAAACTAAATATACCCTTAGATACATTTAAATTCTCAAATATACTAGGATTTTTCCCAACAATCATACATCGCCCAATCCCCTTATTAAACTTATACATAAGCCAAAACACAGCCTCATCCCTATTGGACCTCATTTGATTAGAAAAAACTATACCAAAAATTGTATCCAATACACAAATAGTACTCTCTACTACAATCTCAAACCAAAAAGGCCTAATTAAATTATATTTTATATCATTTATTGCCTCTGCACTTATAATATTCCTACTTGTTTCCTAACTACTTCCCCCGAATAATTTCAATTACAATTAATACACTGACAAGTAAAGCTCAACCAGCAGCCACCATTAATCAACTAGCATAACTATAAAGTGCTGATACACCCAAAGAATCCTCACGAATAACACTGAATCCCTTATCAATAAATATAATTCAATCCTCTAAACCACTAAAACCAACTATTATTTCCACCCCGTCATGCTCCAATAACCAAACCATTAATAATAATTCTATTAAAACCCCCGACAACAAAGCACCTCAAATAATAATACTAGATCCTCAAGTCTCAGGATATTCTTCAGTAGCTATAGCCGTAGTATAACCAAACACCACAAGCATTCCACCCAAATAAATTAAAAAAACTATCAATCCTATAAAAGAAACCCCAAAACCTATAATAATACTACAACCCACCGCCCCACTAACAATAAGTCCAACACCCCCATAAATAGGTGAAGGTTTCGAAGAAAAACTTATAAAACCTAAAACAAAAATAGTGCTTAATAAAAAAATAGTATATGCCATAGTTTTTACATGGACTCTAACCATGACCAATGACATGAAAAACCATCGTTGTACTTCAACTACAAAAACTTCTAATGACCAACATCCGAAAAACCCACCCATTAATAAAAATTATAAACAGCTCATTTATTGACCTTCCAGCACCATCCAACATCTCCTCTTGATGAAATTTTGGTTCCCTTTTAGGAGCTTGCCTAGCCATTCAAATTATCACAGGCCTATTCCTAGCAATACACTACACAGCAGATACAGCAACTGCATTTTCCTCTGTAACACACATTTGTCGAGATGTAAATCAAGGTTGAATCATTCGATACTTACACGCTAACGGAGCATCTATATTTTTCCTATGCCTCTTCCTTCATGTAGGACGAGGTATGTACTACGGATCTTTCACACTATCTGAAACCTGAAACATCGGTATTATCTTACTGTTTACAGTAATAGCAACTGCTTTCATAGGATATGTTCTTCCATGAGGACAAATATCGTTCTGAGGCGCAACAGTAATTACTAACCTATTATCAGCAATCCCCTATATTGGTACTGATCTAGTAGAATGAATCTGAGGTGGCTTCTCTGTTGACAAGGCCACACTTACCCGATTCTTCGCATTCCACTTCATTTTACCATTTATCATCTCAGCCCTAGTAATAGTCCACCTTCTCTTTCTACACGAAACTGGATCCAACAACCCATTAGGCACCTCATCAGAATCAGACAAAATCCCCTTCCATCCTTATTACACAATCAAAGACTTACTAGGATTAATATTTCTCCTATTAACTCTTACAATCTTAGTGCTTTTCTCCCCTGACCTACTAGGTGACCCAGACAACTATATACCAGCCAATCCACTTAGTACTCCTCCCCATATTAAACCAGAATGGTATTTCCTTTTCGCCTATGCTATTCTACGATCCATCCCTAACAAATTAGGAGGAGTCTTAGCCCTAATTATATCAATTTTAATCCTCGCAATCATCCCAATTTTACAAACCGCCAAACAACGTAGCATAATATTCCGGCCACTTAGCCAGATTATATTTTGAATTTTAACAGCAGATTTACTTACCCTTACATGAATCGGTGGCCAACCCGTTGAACACCCCTTCGTAGCTATTGGACAAGTAGCCTCCATTCTATACTTCTCTCTAATTCTTATTATTATACCAACTGTAAGCCTTATCGAAAACAAGATACTTAAATGAAGAGTCCCTGTAGTATATACAATACTTTGGTCTTGTAAACCAAAAATGGAGATCATTCTCCCTAGGACAACTTCAAGGAAGAAACTACAAGCTTCACCTTCAACACCCAAAGCTGAAATTCTAATTAAACTATTCCCTGAATAAAAACATATACTTATTTCTCCCAAAATAGCTATGCGGCTATGTACTTCGTGCATTACGTGCCTTACCCCATACACAATCCACCCATACATACTAATATAACAGTACATAATACATCTATATGTATATAGTACATACATTTCTTGTCCCCATGAATATTAAGCAAGTACATAACCCTATAACTGTACATAAAACATCCAATGGAAATATTACATTAACATCTCAACCATACGAATATCCCGAACAAATAATCACCTATTAATGTACATAAAACATAACTATATTGATCGTACATTAGCGCATCAAGTCCCGAAAAGTCCCAGTCACCATGACTATCCCCTCCCATCGTTTAGTAGCTTAATCTACCATCCTCCGTGAAACCAACAACCCGCCCACCCATGCCCCTCTTCTCGCTCCGGGCCCATGAAACGTGGGGGTGACTAACCTGAAACTATAACTGGCATCTGGTTCTTACTTCAGGGCCATAACAATATACCCGCCCATTCGTTCCCCTTAAATAAGACATCTCGATGGATTAGTTACCAATTAACCCGTGACACTGGCATAACTGATCTGTCAGGCCTCTGGTATTTTTTAATTTTCGGGGATGCTTGGACTCAACATGGCCTACGCCGGCCTGCGCCCGGTCCATTGATTGTAGCTGGACTTAACGTGTACCTCCTCCACCCGCATAATTATCATCTAGACTAGAACTCCATGTTCGAAAGACATAATTCACTATTTGTACATTAATAACGATCCATGTAGGAGACTAATTAATTCATGCTCGAAGGACATGACCAATTTCAGAACGCTTATATGTATGTATACACGTCCCCTACGCAGACATGTGCCTACGTACATGCACACGTAATGTCCAAACATTCTTCACACAAACCCCCCAACCCCCATTTTAAAATTTCATAGCTTCAGTACTATCTATTTCTTGCCAAACCCCAAAAACAAGAACCTATCATGCTACTACTCATTTAAAACTAAAATATAACTTAATTACTAAATAGTATAACCAATCAACAAAAGTTACTCCATACAAGATATTAATTACCCGAGCTAATACCAGTATGACACCCGAAAACCCACCTTAGCCGTAAGGCTGTAATGCT